TCGATTATAAACGATGGAATCGCCCATTACGATACATAAAAAATAATAGATTTGAAAGGACTGCAAGAAAAGAAATGTCACAATATTTTTTTTATACATGCCGAAGTGATGGAAAAGAAAGAATCTCTTTTACGTATCCGCCTAGCTTGTCAACTTTTGGAGAAATGATACAAAGAAGGATGTCCCTGCCCACACTAGAAAAACTCTCTTCGGATGAACTGTACAATCATTGGGTTTATACTAACCAACACAAAAATAACAACTTAAACAACGAGTTTTTAAATAGAATTGAGGCTCTAGATACGGGATTTTTTTCTCTAGATATACTCGAAAAAAGTACTAGATTGTGTAATGATAAGACTAGAAAATATTACTTGCCTAAAATGTATGATCCCATTTTGAATGGGTTATATCGGGGAACAATCAAAAAAAAAATTTCACCTTCAATCATAAATAAAATTTCGTTAGAAAATTTCATAGAGACAATGGAAATTAATAAGATTCATAGTCTCCTTCTTCCTGATACTGATTACCAAGAGGTTGAACAGAAAATAGACCGATTTGATAAAAAAACTTTTTCAACGGAAAATCGTCATTTATTTACTTTAATCAGTAAATTTGATAGAGAATCGGGATCGAGTTTAAATTGTAAGGGCCTCTCTTTATTTTCAGAAAAAGAACAAGGAAGGATTGGTTCAGAAAAAAGAGCCAAATTTTACAAATTTTTATTGAATACAATTCTAACTAGCCCTAATGGTCAAAAAACAAAACAAAAATTTGTAATAAAAGAAATCAGTAAAAAAGTCCCTAGATGGTCATACAAACTTATTACCGAATTGGAATTCCTGTCGGGCGCAGCTCATGAAGGCCTACCGTTGGATTATCATATACGTTCAAGAAAAAGGGATCATGTAATAATTTATAGGCCTACTAAACGTAGTCGCAAAGCAAGTGTCAAAAACTGGGTGTCTATTAGAGACTATTCGGAAGAATCAGATTTTCGTCGAGAATTCATCAAAGGTTCTATGCGTGTTCAAAGGCGTAAAACTTTTATTTCGAAATTGTTTCAAGCAAATGCGCATTCCCCCCTTTTTTTGGACAGAATAAAAAAATCCCCCCTTTTTTCTTTTAATATCCCTGAACAAATGAAATTTTTTTTTAGAAATTGGATGGGTAAAGGATCAGAATTTAAAGATTATACAGAGGAACAAAAAAAAAGACAAAAGGAAGAAGAAGAGAACAAAATAAAGGAAAAAACGTGGATAAAAATCGCGGAAGCCTGGGATTTTGTTCCATATCCACAAGCAACAAGAAGTTTAATTTTAATAATTCAATCTATTTTTAGAAAATATATTTTATTACCTTCATTGATAATAGTTAAAAATATTGGGCGTATTTTATTATCTCAACCCCCTGAGTGGGCTGAGGACTTCGATGAGTGGAATAGAGAAAAGCATATTATATGTACCTATAACGGTGTTCAAGTATCAGAATTCGAACTTCCCAGAAATTGGTTTAAAGATGGTATTCAGATAAAAATAGTATTTCCTTTTTATTTGAAACCTTGGCACAGATCCAAATTGAGGCCCTATTTTTCTTCTTATAAAGATCTAAAGAAAGAACAACAAAAGTTTTCTTTTTTAACGGCTTGGGGAATGCAAACTACCCTTCCCTTTGGTTCTGTCCCCCCCAAAACTTCCTTTTTTAAGCCTATTTTTAAAGAACTAAAAAAAAAAATTCGAAAAACGAAAAATAATCATTTTCGAGTTCTAAGCGTTTTAAAAGAAAGAACAAAAAATTTTCTACAAGATTCAAAAGAACCAAAAGGGGTGGTTATCAAAAACGTTTTATTTCTGTTTATAAAAAAAATAAAAAAAGAACTCTTAAAAGTACATCCAACTCGATTATTTATATTGAGAAAGGTGTATGAATCCGGCGAAACTAAACAAAAAAAAGATTCTATAATTAGGAATCAGATAATTCACGACTCGTTTAGAAAAATTAAATCTACAGATAATACAAATTATTCACTGAGAGAAAAAAAAATTAAAAATCTGGCTGATAGAACAAGCACAATCAGAAAGAAAACAAAGAGTCTTACAAAAGAAAAAAACAGCAACGCCAAGAAAAGAAGTAGTCCTAACAAAACAAGTTATAGTTATAATGGAAAAGAAAAATCACCAAAAATTTTTTGGAAAATATTAAAAAAAAAAAAAAGAAGAAATCGATTAATCTATAAATTAGATTTGTTTATAAAAATTTTCATTAAAAGAATATACATCGATATCTTTCTATGTATCATTCATATTGCCAGAATTCCTACACAACTAGTTCTTGAATCAAGAAATTTTTGTTTTGATAAATACATTTACAATAATAAAACAAACCAAGAAATAAAAAATAAAAAAAACAAAAAAGAAATTAACTTTATTTCGACTCTAAAAAGTGAACTTTACAATATTAAGAATAGTAAGAGGAATTCACATCTTTTTTTTGACTTATCCTCTTTATCACAAGCATATGTATTTTACAAATTATCACAAACCCAAGTTATTAATTTGTATAAGTTAAGATCTATTTTTGAGTATCATGTAACTCCCGTTTTTCTTAAGACTGCAATAAAAAATTATTTTGTAACACAAGGAATATTTCATTCCGAATTAAGACATACAAAACTTTCAAGTTCTGAAACGAATCAATGGAAAAACTGGTTAAGAGGTCATTATCAATACAATTTATCTCATATTAGATGGTTTGAATTAATACCACAAAAATGGCGAACTACAATAAATGAAGGTGGTATTACCCAAAATAAAGATTTAACAAAATGGAATTCGTATGAAAAAGATCGATTACTTTATCACAAAAAACAAAAGGATTTTAAAGTATATCCATTACCAAACCAAAAATCTAATTTTCCAAAATACTATATATATAATCTTTTATCATATAAATCTATTAATTCTGAAATTAATAAGTCCTCATATATTATTTATGGGTCACCATCAGAATTAAATAACAACCAAAAAATTACTTTTAATTACAACAATTATAAACAAAATTTATTTGAAAGCCTGGAGGAAATTCCTATCAATCATTATCTAGAAAAGGTCGATATTATGTATATGCAAAAAAATCCAGATAGAAAATATTTTGATTGGACAATTCTCAATTTTTTTCTAAGACAAAAAATAGATATTGAGGCCTGGACCAAAATGGATTATAGCAGTAATATAAATACTAAGCTTGGAAGTAAGAATTACCAAAAAATTGAGAAAATGGATAAAAACGATATTTTTTATCTGATGATTCATCAAAATTTCGAAATAAATCCAATCAATGACAAGAAACTCTTTTTTGATTGGATGGAAATGAATGAAGAAATCCTAAACTCAATATCGACAAATCTGAAACTTCCGTTCTTCCCAGAATTTGTGCCACTTTATAATGTATACAAAATAAAACCATGGATTATACCAAGCAAATTACTTCTTTTAAATTTAAATAAAAAGAAAAACATCAATGAAAAGAAAAAATTCCATTTTTTTAGACCATCGAATGAAAAAAGATATTCTGAATTAATGAATCGAAATCAAGAAGAAAAAGAACCCGCGGGCCGAAGAGGCCTTAGATCATATTCACAAAACCAAGATAAAATGAAAAAACAATATAAGATCCGAAATAAGATGAGACCAGAAATAATTTTCTTACGGAAACACTATTTGCTTTTTCAATGGATAATAGACGATGGTTTAATTCCGAATTTAACTGAAAGAATGATCAATAATATCAAGATATATTGTTACTTGCTTGGACTGATAAATCCAAGAGATACTACTATATCGTCTATTCAAAGGAAAGAAATAAATCTGGATATAATGGTGATTCGAAAAAAATTGACTCCTATAGAATTGAATAAAAAGGGGATATTTTTTATCGATCCCATTCGTTTGTCTGTAAAAAACGACGGATACTTTATTATATATCAAACCGTAAGTATATCGTTGGTTCATAAAAGTAAGTACCAAACTCCTCAAAGATATCGAGAACAAAGATATATCAATATCAATAAAAATAAATTGGATGAATCTATCCCAAGATATCAAATAATAATTCCAAAGAGAGACAAAAAACATTATGATTTTATCGTTCCTGAAAAGATTTTATCATCTAGACGTCGTAGAGAATTGAGAATTCTAATTTCTTTCAACTCAAAGAATATAAATAGTGTGGATAAAAATCGAGTATTTTGTAACAAAAAGAACATAAAAAACAGGAATCCTTTTTTGGATCAAAAAAAGCATCTTGATAGAGATAAAAATGAATTAATTAAATTAAAGTTATTTCTTTGGCCTAATTATCGATTAGAAGACTTAGCTTGTATGAATAGATATTGGTTTAATACCAATAATGGAAGCCGTTTTAGTTTGTTAAGAATATATCCACAATTAAAAATTGGTTGATGGTACATTTTTCCTATATATTCTGTACCATATAGAAAAGCAAACAGATGCACATATGCCCTGTCTTACGTCCCAGTCTAATATTAGATCTTTTTTATTTAATACTAAGTCAATGACGTATCAATTTGTTTGGATAAAATCTATAAACTATAAAATAAACGAATACATGGAATATTCCGAATTTTCGGTCTAAATTATTTGACGTTGTAAGTGTAAAAACGTACCATCTACTTTTTTATCCCTGTCCAACTAAAATTAAAATTATTGTGTATACTAATTACTACATTAAAATGACTAATATTATTATTACTGATCAAATAAAATATTTTATATGTAAATTAAAGGGTAGAAGGAGCTTTTTTATGATAAAAAATCCATTCAGTGCAATTATTTTGAAAGAGGAAAACGAAGACAACAAGGGGTCTGTTGAATTTCAAGTAGTGAGTTTCACCAATAGGATACGGAGACTTACTTCACATCTGGAATTGCACAAAAAAGACTATTTATCTCAGAGAGGTCTACGTAAAATTCTAGGAAAACGTCAACGGCTGCTCGCCTATTTGTCAAAAAAAAATAGAGTACGTTATAAAGAATTAATCGGACAGTTGGAGATTCGAGAAACAAAAAATCATTAATTTGAAGAGTCGTTTTGAATTTTCGCTTAAATTTTGATGAACCTCTTTTCGCTTTCAGCAATTCATGGAAGAATGAATCGGGAAAAACTTATGACTGCACCAGCTACACGAAATGACCTTATGATAGTCAATATGGGCCCTCAGCACCCATCAATGCACGGTGTTCTTCGACTCATTGTTACTCTAGATGGTGAAGATGTTATTGACTGTGAACCGATATTGGGTTATTTACATAGAGGAATGGAAAAAATTGCGGAAAACCGAACAATTATACAATATTTACCGTATGTAACACGTTGGGATTATTTAGCTACTATGTTCACTGAAGCAATAACTGTAAATGCACCAGAGCAGTTAGGCAATATTCAAGTGCCTAAAAGGGCCAGCTATATCAGAGTCATTATGTTAGAGTTAAGTCGTATAGCTTCGCATTTGTTATGGCTTGGCCCTTTTATGGCAGATATTGGCGCACAGACCCCCTTCTTCTATATTTTTAGAGAAAGAGAATTGATATATGACCTATTCGAAGCTGCTACCGGTATGCGAATGATGCATAATTATTTTCGTATTGGAGGAGTCGCTGCTGATTTACCTTATGGCTGGGTAGATAAATGCTTGGATTTTTGTGATTATTTTTTAACAAGAGTTACTGAATATCAAAGGCTTATTACACGGAATCCTATTTTTTTAGAGCGAGTTGAGGGAGTAGGCATTATTGGCGGAGAGGAGGCAATTAATTGGGGTTTATCGGGACCAATGCTACGAGCTTCCGGAATACAATGGGATCTTCGAAAGGTTGATCATTATGAGTCTTACGATGAATTTGATTGGGGAGTTCAATGGCAAAAGGAAGGGGATTCATTAGCTCGTTATTTAGTACGAATCAGTGAAATGACAGAATCAATAAAAATTATTCAACAGGCTTTAGAAGGAATTCCGGGGGGGCCCTATGAGAATTTAGAAATCCGGCGCTTTGATAAAGTATGGGATCCCGAGTGGAATGATTTTGACTATCGATTTATCAGTAAAAAACCTTCTCCTACTTTTGAATTGTCAAAACAAGAACTTTATGTGAGAGTCGAAGCCCCAAAAGGAGAATTAGGAATTTTTCTGATAGGAGATAAGGGTGTTTTTCCTTGGAGATGGAAAATCCGACCACCGGGTTTTATCAATTTGCAAATCCTTCCTCAATTAGTTAAAAGAATGAAATTGGCTGATATTATGACAATACTAGGTAGCATAGATATCATTATGGGAGAAGTTGATCGTTAAAATGATAATAGATACAACAGAAGTACAAGCTATCAATTCTTTTTTTAGATTGGAATCCTTAAAAGAGGTATATGAGATCATATGGATGCTTGTCCCTATTTTTACTCCTGTATTAGGAATCACAATAGGTGTACTAGTAATTGTTTGGTTAGAAAGAGAAATATCTGCGGGGATACAACAACGTATTGGCCCTGAATACGCCGGGCCTTTGGGAATTCTTCAAGCTTTAGCAGATGGTACAAAATTACTTTTCAAAGAGAATCTTCTTCCATCAAGAGGAGATACTCGTTTATTCAGTATCGGACCATCCATAGCAGTCACATCAATTCTACTAAGTTCTTTAGTAATTCCTTTTGGATATCGCCTTGTTCTAGCCGATTTAAGTATTGGTGTTTTTTTATGGATTGCCATTTCAAGTATTGCTCCCGTGGGCCTTCTTATGTCAGGTTATGGATCAAATAATAAATATTCCTTTTTAGGTGGTTTACGGGCTGCTGCTCAATCAATTAGTTATGAAATACCATTAACTCTATGTGTGTTATCAATATCTCTACGTGTGATTCGTTAAGACATAAAATTTCCTCTATGTCTTTTCTTTCTAGGAAGGAAATTTCATGAGTTGAATATACCTTTTTATTTTTTATTCATCATTCGGGTTGATGAACTAAACCAGATAGTTATATGAGTGAAAAAAACAGTTTCTTACTTTGCAGTAAAAAGATTCAGTCTCATTTCCTATGTACAAGTGTTAAGTGAAAGTAAACATAAGCATTATATACTATACTATTTACCCCAAGATTGAGTGATTAGTCATCATGACTTGAAGCGGGTTCAAAAGGAGCAACTATCTAGGGATTTTACTAGCTATTAACAGACATGTATTACCCTAATGAGCGGGGGGGTCCTTTTGACCAAAAAGGGTGGATAGTTAGGAACACCAAGGTACACAAAGGATTCGTAATAGAGATTATGTAAGTTATTCAACAGGATTTTTCTGTTCATACTGCATAGCATAAAAGGGATTCTAATTGGGGCTTTATGTTGGTAGAAATGATGAAGGAGTACTCCCCACGATTCCGATCCAGAGTATTTTCCTATCCACCGATTAAGTAAATAACTATCAAGAACGA